ATCTATGTCAGCTTTTTCCGAATGCATCTAAAGCTACTCGCTTTCTAGATGATCCCTCTAGAAGAGGGGGATTCTATCAAATCTTTCTAGTCTAGTTACTTCGTTCCCTATTTCTACTCGTGGGATCCTAAGGAAAATAATTTTGTTTCTACCGAGCTGAAATAATAAGTCGAGGGTTCTAGTAAACCAAAACCATCGTTTTCTAGCTATTTGGCTTCAATCTCCCTTTTACAGCTCAAAAATTGAAGATTTAGTTACGATTGAAAGTTTGATACTATCATCCATCATCCATAGATCCTTTATTTATACTCATTCAATTGGAAGAATTGAACCAATCAAAAAAATTATGCTTCTTGACTCCATAATCCAAAATCCAATTTTTTTCTTAAAATTCTGATTGACTTTTGGATAGAAATCGTGAGAATGTATATTCTTTCCTCAAATATCCTATTGAGGGGTAAAGGATTAAATCTTTTTAAGAAATAAAGTTTTTGATCGGAATATGAAAAAAAAATGGAAAGAACCCTTAACTATTGAAGTTGTTAATAGAACGAATCACACTTTTACCACTAAACTATACCCGCTACATATTCATTATTGGGTATGAATGGACCATTTGTCCAACAAAGTAATTAGACGCAGTCAAGATAGCATCGGAATCATGAAAATTCCAGCATTAACACGTATTTTGTTCCTCCGCGGCGCGGGCTTGAAAACTTGAAAAAAATACAAAAAGTTAAGTATTTTTTTTTTTTTTTGAAGTCATTACTGAATTTCCTTTTTTTTTTCAACATCCCCCCACTTGAACTGCCAGATTTTCGGAATTCGGGTAGATTGGGCCTCACTTGTCCTTTGCCTTGAACAAGTAAATGATTTCTAGTCTCAATTTAGAAATATGATTTAAAAATATGTCTTTTATATTTGATATTATTGATTTTATCAGATATATTTCTTTCTTTTCTTTCTTAATACTTCCTTTATAATCATATTAATCTAGCATATTAATCTAGATATAGATAATTTCTTATAAGAATTTCTAATAATTAGGAATGGAAATGAAAATTGCTCTTCTTGTTTCAAGAACAATTTTGATTGGATATAAAAACAAAATGAAATTGATTCGTTGGAACGAAAGAAGTACTGGCCCGGCCAGTACTTAACCAGGCCGGGAAATGAACCTTTTGTACAAAATACAAAGAAGTAAGGTATTCTTTCTATTGGAGAAATCTGTTTTGAATCATTATCAAAAAAGAAGGAAAATCAAAATTGTTCTCAATCTTGACTTCACGTGTCACATCACATGAGAAATTTCCCATTTGGAATGGGGAGAGATGGCTGAGGGGACTAAAGCGTCGGATTGCTAATCCGTTGTACGAATTATTCGTACCGAGGGTTCGAATCCCTCTCTCTCCGACCCCCCGATCACTTGAAATTTTAGAATTGGAATAAATTTCGATTATTTTATTTTATAAATCTTTTATCTTTATCTAGTATCTATTCCTTTTATTGATACATTTACCTATGAAAAATAAAGGAAAAACTAAAAACGAATCTCATCTCTTTTTTTTATTCTTCACGCCCAGGATTACGCCCCGGATCATTAGATAAGAATCCGAAGATGAAGAGAGAAACAAAGAATATTACTACTGTGTAAACGAAGAGTTTCAGAGTAAGCATTACAAATCTCCAAGATAAGATCATTTTTTTTTTTAGGAAATAGATCACCTATTTTACGACACACACTATAACACTATTTTGATATGACGCTCTAAAGATGAAAAAAAAACTTCCTTTTTTTTTATTCATTTTCACGAATTTCTTTCTAATGTAATAAGATTCATATTTTTTCGTTACTAAAAATTTCTTGCCATATCTCTAATTAGGTATTGTATGGGATCTTATAAAGGAAAGGTCAGAACAAAAGAAGAAATAAGCTTATTAAAGATCATCGCCCCCTTATTCAAATTGAATTTGAATATAAAATAGAAAAAATTTCGCTTTTTGAATCGAGGGTTCCTAATGTCAGACTTATCTGATCTTATTTCTGATCTTATTTATTTTTAGAATCAAAATCTCATCTTTTTTTATCAAATAAATTATGAATATGAATTGAAGAAAGATTTCATTTTTATCGAAAACTTACAGCAGCTTGCCAAACAAAGGCTAAGAGAAAAAAGAGTAAAGGGATAACCGGCATAACGTCTACAATTGGATTGAAAAAGGCATAAGCCTCGGGCAATTTGGCGAAGAAAAAACAACTCGAATAAAGGGTAGAATTAAGACAGATACAGATGAAACTAAAGATATTAACCATAACAAACATTTTTTTGTTCTTAAAGATTCAAATTCAATTGAAATGATAATAAATTATCAGATTGGATTGAGTTGTTTTTCTGAGGGAAAATTGAAAAAGAAAAAGTCGGATAAAAGAAAGAAATTCTTCTTTTTCTTTAGATTTCTCCCCAATCAAGAATCCTTCCTTACATTCTCCAATCAAATGAGAATACAAGGAATTCTATTTTCATACAATATCTTAATTGAATTCTATGTAATGATCAATGAATCTTTTTGATTCTATATCTATTGTGTTGAATCCTAGCGACAACATGTCCTATATTTATTTTGGTTGGTTATTGACGAATAATCAATATTTAGCTTAGTTTTTCTTAGACAAAATAAAAATGGGGCGTGGCCAAGCGGTAAGGCAACGGGTTTTGGTCCCGTTACTCGGAGGTTCGAATCCTTCCGTCCCAGATCTTTTCCATCAGAAACGAAAGATTCTTCTCTATTGAAATTTTCAATTTCATTAAACAATTTTCTGTTTAATGTTGGATACAATGTTATCAATCTTAATTCTAAGAATCATTCTTAGAATCATATCTTTTTTTTTTACTAAAGTATTGGATTCTTAAATATTCATGATGACTTTCGTTAACGATTTTTTGTTTTATATGATGGAGATGGATACGAAAAGATCAGACTCCTCGGATTCTGATTTTATCTTTTATCTTACCTTACACGAGACTTTTTCTACTCCATAATAATGAAAACAAAGAAACTGTATTCTCAAACCATCTCTCTGTTTTAAATGAAAATCAGATTAAATTGTAGATGGTAAATAATACGTAAATCCTAATATTAGAATCATAATACATAATCATAAGAATCCTCAAATCATAATTCATAAATAAAAAATCTGAAAATATTCAGAATATTCATATTTAGAATAGAATAGATTAATTTAGATTAATTTCATATAATTTTTAGAATCTATTTCTAGAAATAGATTCTTTATAGAAATATGTTCTATCAATATTATCAATATGTTATTTATATATATATATAAAATATATATATATAAATAACATATTGAAATTAGAGAAATACAGAATTCTTACATAATAATAGATATTGTATATTATTGTTATTAATATTATCTTAATATTCTATATCGAATATTTATGAAAAAAAAAAATGAAATATTTAGTTTAGTAGAGTTAGTTTAGTATATTATTTAGTTAAAGTGGATAAAATTTTTATCCATTCATGGGGATTTCTTTTTCATTTGAATGAAAGTAAAGTCAAAGGCTTTTTTGAGGTTTCTAATTTCTTTTTTTTTTGAAAAAGAGGGATCTTTTATGATGGACAATCCCGAAAGATCTGTTGAAGATGTCAATAAGTTTGCTTAAAACTGATTTGTTTTTTTTTTCATTTTATTTTCTTCATATGAGAAAATATGGGGTGAAATTAAGTGAAATACTTTCCGGATAAACATTTATCTATCCATAGATAGATAAGTGTGTATTATTATGTATCAGTTCAGCCAATGACTATTCATGATTCCATATTGAATCAATTGCATACGGTTCCAAATTCCAATAAAATGAGAGGGATGTTATGGTAAAACTTCGTTTGAAACGATGTGGTAGAAAGCAACGTGCGACTTGAAGGACATGATTGGCTGTGGATTCTGACATCCACCATTTTCTATACGAATGAAGATGCTCTTGTCTCGACATAGTTTGTTCTGCTAGGAACCTAATTTCATTTGTCTTGGGTTGCTAAATCTAAATAAAAAGACTAATGCTATATAATGAATGGTATAACATATGATGGAGCTCGAGCAAAAATGATTGATTCATTTCTTGGGGGAATAATCTAGGGTTAGTGACAATCAATAAGTTAGACCAACTTTGTAAATAGATCATCAATATCTAAAATATAGATAAATGGAGAGGTTCAAATTTGAACAAGTTTGAAATCAAAAAAGTCAAATTTGTCGAAATTTTCAAACTGTTTTGATCAAGAGTGTATCACAAAGGAATCAATCTTTCGTATGATTTTTCCCTTTTTCCATAGAAAGAAAAAAAACAAAAGGTATGTTGCTGCCTTTTTGAAAAGGAGCAAGTATCACCGAAGTAATGTCTAAACCCAATGATTTCACAAAGCGCAAAGCAAAGACAACGAATTCCGGAACAAGGAAACACTATTTTCACTTGTCTCAACAATTGGATCAGAATGAGTAAAAAAATAGATCCGACAGGAGACAAAAAAATAGGTTAGAGACAGCTCAATAAATTCTAAGGATTTCCTTTTGAACTCTTTCAAAACTACCCAACTTGAGTTAGGAGTACGAATGAGATTTCTTTTTTCTGTAAGGAAAAAAGGCTCAAATTACAGTCTAATTCTTTATGGATCCATTTCTCTTTCTATTTCTATCTATATAGATAGAAATAGAAATTCTAGAAATTTAAATCATTTTTTCTTGAGCCGTATGAGGAAAAAACCTCATATACGTTTCTAGGGGGGCATCTTTTATCTACATCTATCCCAATGAGCCATCTATCGAATCGTTGCAATTGATGTTCGATCCCGAAGAGAAGGAAGAGATCTTCAAAAAGTAGGTTTCTATGATCCGATAAAGAATCAAACTTATTCAAATGTTCCTGCTATTTTATATTTCCTTGAAAAAGGTGCTCAACCCACAGGAACTGTTCATGATATTTTAAGGAAGGCAGAATTCTTTAAAGAATTTCGAGTTTCTTTTGATAAAAAAGAAAGGAAAAACAAGAGTCATGAATAAAAAAAGGGTAGTGTAACTAGTACCTATCTTTGTGTAATTCTTTATTCAAAGTTTTTTCTTTTCTTGTTCTATTCATACTTATCTTATTCTGATTTTTTTTTCTTGCTTCTTGTTGTGGAACCCCCCAACAAGGGGGGTAATCTTTCTTCTTGTATTTGTATTGTACCTTTCTTTTTTTTTTATTAAAAAAAGCCAATATTTTTTTCTCTCTCTACCTTTTCCTTATTCCTTATTTTTTTCTGCTCCATTTTATTATTTCTTCTTTATGTTTTTATGTTGTGCTAATCCAACACAAATTTCTATATAATTTAGAATTTATTGAAATTTGTTTTCAAAAAAGTCCATTTATATTGACAATGGCGTCTCGAACAAATATAATTTTATCATAGATAAATAGATCTTTTTCTCCTCACTCCCTATTGGCTCTTTCCTTGACTTTAGTAAAATGGATGGGTTTGCTGGATTTCTTTTTTTTATACAAATATACAAAGCGTATTTTCTTAGCGAAAATAAAAAAAAAATTTATAAAATTGGGTGGTTTTTCAATTTTTCAATTCTCTTTTGAATCTCTTGTTTTTTGAAGCGGATCCGCTTGATATTTTGGTGGTTCGATTTATTGCTAGTTCCGTGTTTTAACGCAGTTGTGCAGTGCAATTCCATTGATTTTTTTTTATTTTTTTTTTTATTTCGATCATATCTACACTTCATATTGATCCGGGTTGCTAACTCAACGGTAGAGTACTCGGCTTTTAATTGCGACTATGATCTTTTACGCATTTGGATGAAGGAATTCGTCTAGACTATTGGTAGAGTTTATAAGACCGCGACTGATCCTGAAAGGTAATGAATGGAAAAAAAAGCATGTCGTAAAAAGAATAGAAAAATAGACAAAAGAATAATAGAATCATAGAAAAAGAAGAAATCTAGTACTCATATATAGAACGAACATAAGAATTTTTGCTTTTTCTAAAAATTTTTAAGTTCAGTAAAATATTTGATAGGCGAGTCTAGTGAATAAATGGATAGAGCCTTATGGCTCCAATTCGAGTAAGACAAAAAAGCAACGAGCTTCCCTTCTTAATTTGAATGATTACCCAATCAAATTACTAATTATACGTTAAAAATAGATTAGTGCCTGATGTGGGAAAAGGTTCTCTTGTGAATTGTGAGTGGACCATTGATTCTTTTTTTATTAATCCTAATTATTCTTTATTCTGGATTGGAGACGGATGTGTAGAAGAAATAGTATAGTGATAAAAAAAAATAATTTCTTTTCCAAAGTCAAAAGAGTGATCGAGGTGCAAAAATAAAAGATTTTTACCCCCTTTCCTTCTTTTTTTATTGTTATTCTAGTTCTATTAACAAGGAAAAGAAAACCAAATTGTATAGAAAGGAAAAAGATCTGTAGATTGGGCTCTCTGTCTCCGGGGTATATATTCTTTATTTGTTCTTACTTTTCTATAATCTTTTACTTCTTAGAATTCAAATATTCTATACTAGTTATAGTATTTTAGTATAAGATAAACAATATACTAAATACAACATACACATACGCCGTTCTGACCATATTGCACTATGTATCAGTATCATTTCATAACACAAAAAGTGCCTCCCTTTTTTGGTTCCAGTAGAAATCTATGTAAATGGCAGAATTACAAGGATATTTAGATTGAAAAAAGATAGATTTAGGCAACAAAACTTCTTATATCCGCTACTCCTGAAGGAGTCTATTTACTCACTTGCTCATGATCATATCTTCAATAGTTTGATTTTTTACGAACCTGTGGAAATTCTTGGTTATGACAAGAAATCTAGTTTAGTACTTGTGAAACGTTTAATTACTCGAATGTATCAACAGAAATCTTTGATTTCTTCGTTAAATGATTCTAACCAAAATGGATTTTGGGGTCACAAGAATTCTTTTTCTTCTCATTTTTCTTCTCAAATGGTATCAGAAGGTTTTGGAGTCATTCTAGAAATTCCATTCTCGTCGCGATTAGTATCTTCCCTTGAAGAAAAAAAAATACCAAAATCTCAGAATTTACGATCTATTCATTCAATATTTCCCTTTTTAGAGGATAAATTCTCACATTTAAATTATGTGTCAGATCTACAAATACCCCATCCCCCCCATCTGGAAATCTTGGTTCAAATCCTTCAATGCTGGATCAAAGATGTTCCTTCTTTGCATTTCTTGCGATTTTTTTTCCACGAATATCATAATTTGAATAGTCTCATTACTTCAAATCAATCCATTCACGTCTTTTCAAAAAGAAAGAAAAGATTCTTTTGGTTCCTACATAATTCTTATGTATATGAATGCGAATATCTATTCCTGTTTCTTCGTAAAAAGTCTTCTTATTTACGATCAACATCTTCTGGAGTCTTTCTTGAGCGAACACATTTCTATGGAAAAA